ATGATCTCGATGTAACTCAAAAATACAGGCATTTGTGGGTTCAATGCGAAAATTGTTATGGATTAAATTATAAAAAATTTTTTAAATCAAAAATGAATATTTGTGAACAATGTGGATATCATTTGAAAATGAGTAGTTCAGATAGAATCGAACTTTCGATTGATCCAGGTACTTGGGATCCTATGGATGAAGACATGGTCTCTCTGGATCCCATTGAATTTCATTCGGAGGAGGAGCCTTATAAGGATCGTATTGATTCTTATCAAAGAAAGACAGGATTAACTGAGGCTGTTCAAACAGGCATAGGTCAACTAAACGGTATTCCCGTAGCACTTGGGGTTATGGATTTTCAGTTTATGGGGGGTAGTATGGGATCCGTAGTCGGGGAGAAAATCACACGTTTGATTGAGTACGCTACTAAGAAATTTCTACCTCTTATTATAGTGTGTGCTTCCGGGGGGGCACGCATGCAAGAAGGAAGTTTGAGCTTGATGCAAATGGCTAAAATCTCTTCTGCTTTATATGATTATCAATCAAATAAAAAGTTATTCTATGTATCAATCCTTACATCTCCTACTACTGGTGGGGTGACAGCGAGTTTTGGTATGTTGGGGGATATCATTATTGCTGAACCCAATGCCTACATTGCATTTGCAGGTAAAAGAGTAATTGAACAAACATTAAATAAAACAGTACCTGAAGGTTCACAAGCGGCTGAATATTTATTCCAGAAGGGCTTATTCGATCTAATCGTACCACGTAATCTTTTAAAAAGCGTTCTAAGTGAATTATTTCAGCTCCACGCTTTCTTTCCTTTGAATCAAAATTCAATCAAGTAGAACATTAAGTTCAATTATTTTATTTGTAGCAAACAAGTAGTTAGTTTATAGGAATCCAAGTAAAAATAAAAAGAATTGAGTTTTATTTGGTGACATAAGATCTACTTGTAGAAAGAATCAAAAGTTTCGGATAACTCTTTTTTTTTACCTATATTGTTGATTACTAATCAACAACCCTCTATCAACAAAATAAAAGAGTGAATTCTTCTTTTCATGAAATTAGGCGAATAAAACGAATTTCCTATTCCCGTCTTACATATGTATATATAATGAAAATATAGAATAGAGTTTTACATCTTTCTATATCTTCCGAGAATCCCATTTTGACTAGAAATCCCGGTTGGATTGGATTCTAACGAATCTTTCGATAATTTGTAAGAAACTTTTTCTTTATTAAATTAGAAGACAAGAACAAAAGACGAAGAAAAGAAGAATAATATGAAAGTCGATTATCATACATATCTTTCATGTAGAAAAACCATGAATAGGTCCATTTATTTAGTTCGACATTCCTTGTGCTTAGTATATATACTAAGTTAGAGATATATTATATATACTCACTATATACTTATATATACTAATTTAATTTTGAATTCGATTTTCATTATCTATAGCATTATCTATAGATAGTAATTCTCTACCATATCTACGAATTAATAAGAATTCCAATTCTTAATTATAATTATTATAAGATATCTTTATCATTTTAAATAATAAAAACAGGTAAAAATAAAATAGTAAATCGAGGTACCCATTCTATGATAACTCTCAACCTTCCCTCTATTTTTGTGCCTTTAATAGGCCTAGTATTTCCGGCAATTGCAATGGCTTCTTTATTTCTTCATGTTCAAAAAAACAAGATTGTGTAGATCCGATGGGATCCAATCTCATCCATTTTTTTTTCAAACTTAGACTTGTATCATAACACAGATATCTATTTCGTGGAATATGATATAACATGTGGCTTCCACCGAACATAAAACCGAACATAAAAGAAAAGCTCTTATGCCTGCAGAAAATGCTATATGGGTAAATGACTTTTAGCTATTTTCAAATAGATCAGGATCGCCGGATGGCTGAAATGTAAAGTCAGCGTATCTATATGTATGTCGATATCTATAGTAGGATCATATGAAAGGTCTGTTATTATTTTAGATTTTAAATCTAACCAATTTGATGAATGACTCCTAAAGGTTCACATCAAACTAGTGCTAGTTGATGAGAGTTACTTCGGAAACAAAAAGAGTAAAGTCAAATTCATTTGGAGTCTTTTCTCAATTTCAATAAAATACAACTGGATCAAGTATGAGTTGGCGATCAGAACATATATGGATAGAACCTATAATGGGGTCTCGAAAAGCAAGTAATTTCTGGTGGGCCATTATCCTTTTTTTAGGTTCATTAGGATTCTTATTGGTTGGAACTTCTAGTTATCTTGGTAGAAATTTGATATCTTTATTTCCGTCTCAGCAAATTCTTTTTTTTCCACAAGGGATCGTGATGTCTTTCTATGGGATCGCCGGTCTTTTTATTAGCTCCTATTTGTGGTGCACAATTTCGTGGAATGTAGGTAGTGGTTATGATCGATTCGATCGAAAAGAAGGAATAGTGTGTATTTTTCGTTGGGGATTTCCTGGAAAAAATCGTCGCATCTTCCTCCG